ATTTTAGTTAATGGTCGTATAGTAGATATACCAAGTTATCGCTGCAAACCCCACGATATTATTACAGCGAGGGATGAACAAAAATCTAGAGCTCTGATTCAAAATTATCTTGATTCATCCCCCCGTGAGGAATTACCAAAACATTTGACCCTTCAACCATTCCAATATAAAGGATTAGTCAATCAAATAATAGATAGTCAATGGGTCGGTTTGAAAATAAATGAATTGCTAGTTGTAGAATATTATTCTCGTCAGACTTAAACCTAATTAAAATAAAACAAGAAAACAAGGGTTCGGACAATTTTTCCCTTTTCGCCTAAGTAAAAAGACCCACCAAAGTAAGGAGTTTGATACGGGGATTTTTCTCCCAGTCATGGATCACGGATCGGTAGGGATATTTTCATTCCCTGCTGTCTACTCTTTCCAGTATTTTATTTTCTGTACTGCGGAACATAGGAATAAAGAATCTATATCGAAATAAAAGAAAGGTCTAACTTAACTGTTGGAATAATGGTATCCATTGTTATTTGCTTTGATACATTGCTGTCAATAAGATTGGTGAATTAGGTGAAAGGTACGGAAAGAGAGGGATTCGAACCCTCGGTAAACAAAAGCCTACATAGCAGTTCCAATGCTACGCCTTGAACCACTCGGCCATCTCTCCTACATAATGATTATGGCCCAGAAACCGAGTGAATAGTGAGTCATTCATATTAGATTTTTTGATAGGTACGTACAGTCAATTCTAACTATAAAAAAAATATAGAAAACTTTTCATCAAAGAAAAACCCTTCCTTCAAGGGGGGGGGTATAAAGATAATTTTTTTTTGTGAAAAACTGTTAAAAAAAAAAAGATATATATCTATTCATTTCATTTTTGCGAAGATGGCGCTCCCATCTTTTTCCAATAGTTATTCTTTTTACTTACAATATTTATACCAAATTAAATTACCAAATTAAATCAATTTTATACCAGATTAAATCAATGAATTAGAACGAATCAATTGATCTCTTTTTTTTTATTTTTTTTTTTATGTTATTTCGTACTGTACAATTTCTTTGTTTGTGGGATCATTTTCTCACAAGAGGTAAGTAAAAGAAATTATAGAATGGATTGCTACCTATGCCCAGATCTCGGATAAATGGAAATTTTATTGATAAGACCTTTTCAATTGTAGCCAATATCTTATTACGAATAATTCCGACAACTTCAGGAGAAAAAGAGGCATTCACCTATTACAGAGATGGTGCGATTTGATGTTTTTTTTTCTTTACCGCTTTCAGTCTTCGGAGAAAGATACATTATTTGGGAGAGAAATAAAAAAATTATTGAAAGAAATCTACGCTTATTGTGAAGGTGAAGTTTGTAAATAAAACAATTCCTTCTGTCGTGTATCCCCGATTAATGCAGCCTCAGATGCTTCAATTGTAGATTCTAGTATTGAGCGAAAGGTTACACCTATGGGTTAGGTCAACCCTACTCCACTAGTACCAATAGGCAGCATAGGGGAAGAAGCACTACGCCTAGGAATCAACAATACGAAAACTTTGTTATAAATTATACCTTTTCTTTATCGGAATCGGGACTAACAAGAATGGTTGGTACAACAAACATCCATCTCGTTCGTATTTTGGATACCCGTATAACCATCGAAGACTGTTGAAGTGACTAATTCCTGGAAATTAAGGGGTGCTAAGAACAAAGAAATTGTTAGAGTTATCATTTTTATCTAGTACCAAGATACTTGATGTTAAGAAAAGATCTTTTACAGGAAGGTTGGCTAGAGATTTCTTGTAAAAACACTAGCCCCGTTCGGTTCATAATGAAATTATTTCAATCTTTTTTGATTCCATGTATTATTCTCATTATGCACATAAAAAAGGAGGAGCCGTATGAGATGAAAATCTCACGTACGGTTCTGGAACGGAGATTCTTTGAATCGAAGACGACCGTAACGGATGTCGGCTCAATCCGAAGGAAATTATGCGGAAGCTTTACAGAATTATTATGAAGCTATGCGACTAGAAATTGATCCCTATGATAGAAGTTATATACTCTATAACATAGGCCTTATCCACACAAGGAACGGAGAACATACGAAAGCTTTGGAATATTATTTTAGGGCACTAGAACGAAACCCGTTCTTACCACAAGCTTTAAATAATATGGCCGTGATCTGTCATTACGTGCGACTATCTCCACTATAGAAAGAAAAAAAAGGAAAGAAAGAGCAAATCCGCTAATAAATACTAGAAAATAGGCTTTCTACATATCATATCTATCGTGTCCAAAACAACGATTTTTATCAGCTGTAGCAAAGAAAAAGAAAGAAACTTCATAGAAGTCCAAATATGAAGAAATAGGTATGCCTAGATCCTTTAGTCTATGGATAAACAAAGGATCTAATTGATAGAAGAATAAGCACCGTAAAGATCAATTAGTGAGGTTTTGGGCCGATACAATAAGAACTGCTTACTTATGTCACGATATGAGATAAAA